TCGAAGATTCAATCACTTACTCAAGACCAAGAAACTATCGGTATGGGTACCTTGTTGAATCGAAATAAAGAATGCCAATCTTTGAGAATTTTGTCATCATCCAATTGTTCTCAAATTGGTCCATTTAATGGTTCGAAATATAAGAATGTGACAAAAGAATCGGAGAACATAATTCCAATTATGGATTTTCTGGGTTCTCTAGGTACTATTGTACCTAAAATAGCGAATTTTTATTCATCTTACCATTTAATAACTCATAATCAGATCTTGTTAAAGAGATTTTTGCTACTTGACAATTCTAAACAGACTTTCCAAGTACTTAAATACGGTTTAATAGATGAAAATAGTCGGATTTATAGTTCCGATCCATGCAGTAACATCATCTTGAATCCATTCCGTTTGAATTGGTGCTTTCTCCGTCACAATTATTGTGAAGAGACATCCACAATAATTAGCCTTGGACAATTTTTTTGTGAAAATGTATGTCTATTCAAATATGGACCGAACATAAACATAAAAAAATCTGGTCAAATTATAATCGTTCACGTTGATTCCTTAGTGATAAGATCAGCAAAGCCCTATTTGGTCACTCTGGGAGCAACTGTTCATGGTCATTATGGGAAAATACTTTATGAAGGAGATAGATTAGTTACATTTATATATGAAAGATCGAGATCTGGTGACATAACGCAGGGTCTTCCAAAAGTGGAACAAGTCTTAGAAGTGCGTTCGATTGATTCCATATCGATGAACCTCGAAAAGAGAGTTAATAGTTGGAACGAATGTATATCAAGAATTCTTGGAAGACCCTGGGGATTCATGATTGGATCTGAGCTAACCATAGCCCAAAGTCGTATCTCTTTGGTTAATAGGATTCAAAAGGTTTATCGATCCCAGGGGGTACAGATCCATAATAGACATATAGAAATTATTGTACGTCAAGTAACATCAAGAGTGTTGGTTTCAGAAGATGGAATGTCTAATGTTTTTTCACCTGGAGAATTAATCGGATTATTGCGAGCAGAACGCGCAGGACGTGCTTTAGACGAAGCGATTTGTTATCGGGCAATCTTATTGGGAATAACGAGGGCATCTCTGAATACTCAAAGTTTCATATCCGAAGCGAGTTTTCAAGAAACTACTCGGGTTTTAGCAAAAGCTGCTCTACGAGGGCGTATTGATTGGTTGAAAGGACTGAAAGAGAACGTTGTTCTGGGGGGGATTATACCTGTTGGTACCGGATTCCAAAAATTAGTGCACCGTTCAAGACAAGACAAGAACATTCATTTGGAAATTAAAAAGAATAATCTATTCGACTTAGAGATGAGAGATATTTTGTTACACCATAGAGAATTATTTTGTTCTTGCATCCAAGACAATTAATTTATATGAGACATCAGAACAATCATTTACGAATTCCTAAGGGTTGATTCATTTTTTTTTTTTTTACCCTTTTTTTAATTTCACTATTTATTTTATTTTATTTGGTCCGATCATTGATTTGGTAAAAAAAAATAAGTAATAAAAAGAAATTAATGTAATGGTTTGAACCGCGTATCGACGGTCAATCCCCGTTAGAAGGTTCCCTCGGAACAATCATTATTTTTTTTAGGGTATCTCGTCTCTTTGCAAAAAACAAAGAGGGAATGTGGGGGAAAGTGAAAAGAAGATATTGGAACATCAATTTGCCGGAGATGATGGAAGCAGGAGTTCATTTTGGTCATGGTACTAAGAAATGGAATCCTAGAATGGCCCCTTACATCTCCGCAAAACGTAAAGGAATTCATATTACAAATCTTACTATAACTGCTCGTTTTTTATCAGAAGCCTGTGATTTAGTTTTTGATGCAGCAAGTAGAGGAAAAAGCTTTTTAATCGTTGGTACCAAAAATAAAGCAGCGGATTCAGTAGCATCGGCCGCAATAAAGGCTCGGTGTCATTATGTTAATAAAAAATGGCTTGGTGGTATGTTAACGAATTGGTCCACTACGGAAACAAGACTTCATAAGTTCAGGGACTTAAGAGCAGAACAAAACATGGGGAAACTGAACCGTCTCCCCAAAAGAGATGCAGCGATGTTGAAGAGAAAATTATCTGCCCTGCAATCATATCTGGGTGGGATCAAATATATGACGGGTTTGCCCGATATTGTAATCATCGTTGATCAGGAAAAAGAATATATGGCTCTTCAAGAATGTGCCATTTTGGGGATTCCGACAATTTGTTTAATCGATACAAATTGTAACCCAGATCTTGCAGATATTTCGATTCCAGCCAACGATGATGCTATAGCTTCAATCCGATTGATTCTTAACAAATTAGTATTTGCAATTTGCGAGGGTCGTTATAGCTATATAGGAAATCGTTGATTATTATTAAAAATAAAAAATAATCAAATTGCTTAATTATTTGATTTGGGAATTCCATAGATTTATTGGATCGGTTACTATTCCTGAACTTTTTAAAAGAGATAAATAAAAAAAAGTACTTGGGATATTGATCTTATGTGATTACTTGGAAATAATCGATTTATTATTAAAGTAGGTGAGTTCATAAAGAGATGGTTGAATCAAAATAATTCTTTTTTTTTTTGAAGTTCGATTTCTATCAGAGGACAATATGAATGTTATACCGTGTTCCATTAAAACACTCAAAGGATTATATGATATATCGGGTGTAGAAGTAGGCCAACATTTATATTGGCAAATAGGGGCTTTACAAATACATGCCCAAGTACTTATCACTTCTTGGGTCGTAATTGCTATCTTATTAGGTTCAGTCATCATAGCTGTTCGGAATCCACAAACCATTCCGAGCGGTGGTCAGAATTTCTTCGAATATGTCCTTGAATTTATTCGAGATTTGAGCAAAACCCAAATTGGAGAAGAATATGGTCCTTGGGTTCCCTTTATTGGAACTATGTTCCTATTTATTTTTGTTTCTAACTGGTCAGGTGCTCTTTTACCTTGGAAAATCATACAGTTACCTCACGGGGAGTTAGCTGCGCCCACGAATGATATAAATACTACTGTTGCTTTAGCTTTACCCACGTCAGTAGCATATTTTTATGCAGGTCTTACCAAAAAAGGATTGGGTTATTTCAAAAAATACATTCAACCAACTCCAATTCTTTTACCAATAAATATCCTAGAAGATTTCACAAAACCCTTATCTCTTAGTTTTCGACTTTTCGGGAATATATTGGCTGATGAATTAGTAGTTGTTGTTCTTGTTTCTTTAGTACCTTCATTAGTTCCTATACCCGTTATGTTTCTTGGCTTATTTACAAGTGGTATTCAAGCTCTTATTTTTGCAACTTTGGCTGCGGCTTATATAGGCGAATCCATGGAAGGTCATCATTAACTAGTCTTCATTTTCTTTTAAACTGATTCCAATTCATGCATGGCTCAAGAGAATCCAATCGGTTGGGGAACATAATAGATACTGATACAAATATATATCATAGTATATTTGGTCTAAAATCAATCGTACGAGGAAAGATGGACTATATTACGGAATCGAAAAAAGGATGACTTAGGGAGGTCAAATTAGATATATGTAATGTCTATAAGTCCAGTCTATGTGTATCTTTCAAAAATTATTCTAGAATACCATTCAATATGAAATGCGGACAGGATAGTACACGTTATGGAGGAAACAAATGTATATGTGATATTAGATATTCATTAGTTATATAGGATTATCCCTATAGATTATTCCTATCTAAAATCTATTTTATTTACAATTTACAGTCCACTGTATTTATATGTAGATGGATTTCAATACTATTTTCTTCTCTTTCGTCTGCGACTATTATGCATGGATTGAATGAAAAAACAAAACAGATGAATTCGGGAATGGAATAGAGTAAAGAACAAAGAATTGATGAAAGAATGGTTCGAAAGAAATGCAATAACTATAGCTATGTGCACATCGATTTACAAAAAACCCATTGTGGGTAGAAAGTAAAAAAAAAACAAGATATCGAAGTAGTTCTGACGATTCAGTTGATTCAATAAAATTTGTATTTTAATTCAGAATCTTGAGTTACTTCTCCACCCGATGGATCTTAGTGATAAAATATTAAGTAATAATCCATTGGTTGATTGTATCATTAACCATTTCTTTTTTTTTAGTGCGAGGAACTTACCCATGAATCCACTGATTTCTGCTGCTTCCGTTATTGCTGCTGGATTGGCTGTAGGGCTTGCTTCTATTGGACCTGGAGTTGGTCAAGGTACTGCTGCAGGTCAAGCCGTAGAAGGTATTGCGAGGCAACCAGAAGCAGAGGGTAAAATACGAGGTACTTTATTGCTTAGTCTAGCTTTTATGGAAGCTTTAACAATTTACGGGCTGGTCGTGGCATTGGCGCTTTTATTTGCGAATCCTTTTGTTTAATGTAATCCTAGAAATGTAAAAAAGTATCTTACATACCTTTTTTTATTTTATTTTTTAGAAAGCGTTTCAATTTCAATTCAATAAAGGGGATATTTCACAATTAACATGAAACCTAAAACCTAATCTAATAATATCTTATTGGAAACTTCAATAAAAAATAATAAAAAAAAGAAAGAAATCGATTACAAAAAAACAAGTGAGGTGATATAAAAAGAATTCTGGTTCTTTGTTAGTCCTATCTATATGAAGAAAGCATATGAAAAATGTAACCGATTCTTTTGTTTACTTGGTAGGGCACTATCCATTCGCTGGAAGTTTCGCATTTAATACCGATATTTTAGCAACAAATCCAATAAATCTGAGTATAGTGCTTGGTGTATTGATTTTTTTTGGAAAGGGAGTGTGTGCGAGTTGTTTATTTCAAGAATAGGTTGGATCCAACCGGCGGTACTTTCTTTCTGTTCTTTTATTTATTAATAGGAAATAGGATAAAAAATAGGAAAGAAAGATGTACGATCTAGACGAATTACTTCTGAATAAATGAAATTCAATAATCATATATATGTAAGAACCATAGCATTTCGTGACTCATTGGTAAATCA